AAAAGGTGGGAGAGGGTTTCACTATCTCTTTTCTTTCCGAGTCTACTTGACTTCTTTTTTTTTTTTTCTTTATGCTGTTCTGTTCGGAAAGACCAGTAAGTGGTTTTGGCATATCTTATGCAATCGATTGATTCTATCAGGTCCATTCTTCGGTAGTGCATAGGCTCCGGCTTCTTCCTCTAGCCGAGCCACTACTTGCGTGTGTGTAATTCATGGCAGTTTTTTATTATGGAGCTATTTTCTTTCTTGGATTTTCTTATAGTAGAGAGCGGTAAGTTAGTGCTGTTCTAAGGAAGTGGTAGCTGTTCCAGTACACAAACAAGGTGGGTTGGGGCTTAGGAGGTATTTTGAGCGCACGCTTGTTGCTTTAATATAGAAAGGGCTTGGCATTTCACTCTTTGTTGTGGGGTTGTCACGGATTGGCCGGCCATACGGATAGGGAAGTCCAAGGAGCTTTTTCTTTGTGGAGGTTTCACATCACATTAGTCATTCCATTCCTTCCGGATAACCTAAAAGGTGCAGGCCTACTTAAGAATAGAGAGGGTACTTTCTGATTTGAAAAATGGGTTATATTACGATGTATACGATGGGATATATAAGAAGAAGAAAACAGGTTCTTCTCTTGAGCCTATTTTGTTTTGTTTGATTGATCTTGCCACTTTTTTCTGGTAGGTAGGTCTGTCTTTCTCTGGATCCCGCTGAGCTGAAAGACATTAGACATACATAAAAAATCGTTTAGATCCGGACCGGGCTCTCGAAAGCTCATGTGACCGGAGGTGGGAAGATATGGGCTGGAAAAGCATGTTAATAATCACCGCAGGCCCTTATGCCCCGAGTGCTCAGCTTCGCCCCAGAAATGGAACTAACTGGAGAGTCAGTATGCGAAGAGAGGTCTCCCTTGTAACAGGAGTGAAGAATGACCCGACCCGGCCACAAGAAGACAGGCAGAGTGGTGGGGCAATGGTACCAGACGTTAAGGAGAGAGAAGTGAGTTGGTCTCGATGAGAGCCCAGGCGAGTCTCGTCTGTGATAGTCTAACCCGGATTAAGGATATAGTTCCCTTCCTGGTCTGGGTTAGGGTTCCAAACCTGCCCTATCCCTTAAAGCCCCAGAGCTCGAGGTCTACTTCTACCTAGATACATACAGCTTGCCTTATCACCATTTCAGAGCCAAGCCTCCTTTTCTGATAGAGGGGAGTGAGAAAGAAATTTTTTTTCGGATCGCCTAATTCAATAGCTCAAAAATAGGTGGAGTTCGCCCTTTGAAGCATAGTTAAGTGTTGCAACAGGGGGGTTGTTCAGCGAACGGGAAGCAAAGTCTCCATACCAACATTGAAGGCTTCGCAGCTATCCAGAAGATCTCCTTACTCTATACGGGTGCTAGCGCTTTACTAATATAATAGAAAGTAAAGGCTCTTCTTCTGTTCTACGAATCTAACTAATCTATACTACTACTAACTCTAGTCAGACTAGGTCTTCTAGAGTGAACTAGCATAGTAAAGTTTCTATATTTTGTGCTACTAGAACCATAAGCCGCACTATACTATACTTGACTGAACCTCCTTACGCCGGTTCAAATAAAGCAATAAGAGAGGACTGACGCGTCAGCTTCGAGGGCGCCTTTTCCTTAAGCATTTCTTTCTCCATCTAAGGTCGGGGAAGAACCTGAGGGAAAACCCGCTTTCTTACCAATTAGAAGGAAGAAAGAAGGAGCCGCTCGTCCCGGGAAACGAAGTACGCTTTGGTGAGCGAGAAGCAGCCAGGTATAGGAGAAGGGGCGGTTGGCTTAGTAAAGATAGTAAAAAGTTCCACTTGGTGAATAGTGCCTCGGCTCGGTTGAGTAATTAAAATAGCTCGGCTCGCAGCGGACTTGTTCTAGTGGAAAGACATTTCTCTCTGGGAAAAAGACATAAGATTTGTTCGCTAGAGCTCATCACTGAAGAATGGTGGCTTGACTTTTTGGAATTAGAGAAGAACTTCTTCGCGTGGGCGGCGTACGTACAAGGCTGTTCGGACCCCCTCCCTCTTGTATGAGGTGCGTTGCCATCGTCTCTTTCTCCTTTGCCAGGTTACGCGGCATGGATTCGTCGATTGACGAATCGGATCTTGGGCTCGCTGTCCCGCCGACGAACCAGTCTAGAAGTAGAAAGGGAAGGCAATAGAAAGAGGTCTCCCTTCCTCCCTCTGTTTGTCTTCTTCTCGCCGCTTTTCTCGTCCATCCTGCCCTGCGCCGCTTACAGATTCAGTTGCAGGTATCTAAGCATCCATTAGTTAAGGGGGTTGGGGCGCGAAGCGCAAACCGCTCTTCGATCTCCCGGTGAGTTGGATGGGAACGAGACACAGGGGGTTATCTATGAAGCATTTGAATTTCCCCTTTCTGTTGGAATAGTTGAAAGTCTTCTTCTTAGGGGATTTTCTTTTTTCTTATCAACATAGAGTTGGAACTTAGCCGTGTAAGTTGCGAGTGGACCAGTGTGAAGCTTTAGCTTCGTTGCCGGCCAGAGCTCCTAGCCGACGACCGGCTACCCCTTTCGAGCTCAGCTGACCCCTTCTTGATTCAGTTTTTTCCCTATTTGAGATAGATGAATCAATGGAACTTTGATCCCCGGTTCCTGCTTGGTCAATTCCTGGAAGGCCCCTATTAATGTAATGATTGAACAATCAAAGTGCGTTTGCCGCGACTACGAGCTGCCAGCGCGCCTTTCTTTGGGTCGCTACGCTCGGGGTCGAGAACTGGTTCAAAAGTAGAAGGTGGTCCAAAACGAGCTAACGCGAGTTTTCGAACGACGCTTTTCCCGTTTTTGAACATCACTGAGATAGGCTTTTCCCCGAACCATTGACCCTTGTTCGGGAGGGAAAAGTTGATTCATTCAATGGAGCTTTATTTGTTTGATCTAGTAAGGGGGGTGTTAGAAATAAGCCACCGCCCGACGAAACAGCGGTTTACAACAGAGCGACCCGGGACATCGAGCGAAGAGCTCCAATGCGCGTATTCGGAGCTACGCGGATGCCGTAGTCGCAGAAGCCGGATCAACATCATGACAACGGCATTCTGGAAACCGTTGGGCCAGCCACAATTGGTTTAATATCTGGGTGCGTATGGCGGTACACTGAGAGCACCTTTCAAGTCGGCTGACAAAGAAAGAAAAAAGGCTTTCGTCGTCTTTTTCCCGCTTTCACCTTCGATTGCGAAGGGATTTGAGGCCGGTTTTCAATTCGCTTCTCTCTCTCCGGCGAGGTTTGAACTTCGCGTGGTGGGAAGGCCTTCACGATTCGCATCTTCCCGTCCAGCAAAGAAAGTGAAGGAGAGCGGACAGCGAGTTGGAGGACGCTGCAGAACCGCGTGATTGATCCATCTGCGCTATTCCCTAATTGAAGAAAGTTGGAAAGCCTTCAGAGCCTCAGCCCCTACCATTATATTTAATAAAAAGAAAGCTGACTAGCAATCGCTCGTTTTTCTTATTAGCATGGGATTGGATGTTAATAATGAAAGACAGAACATCTATTAGAAGGCAATCCCCGGGGAATTCCTATCGATTTCCGATGGATAACAATCCATCTTTCTCGCTTTCGCTCTTTCTCCCAATCAATCGCGAGGGTTCCGGGCATGAAAACGCAAGTGCCGTAATCGAAGTCCGAACGTCCGAGGACGAAAGAAAAAATGCTCCGCGGGGAACTCGTTTCATGTCGGCGTATTCGTGCCGGTTAGACGTCGGCCATGAAATCCATCACTATACCGAGAAGGTCACGGGCATTCACATCTCGGTCAAACGGAACTGTGCGCGATTCTCTCGTGAATCGCCTTCAGCAAGGTATGGCATTCAGGGTCTGAACCCGGGGAGAAATCTTTCTTCATAGATACAAGATATTCGTTGCTGATCTAAAAAAGATCTTATCCCGTGGGCGTTAGCGGACGTTTTTCATTCTTCACCCGGTCCTTAGTAGCCTTTCCAAAGTCAACCTAACCGGTTAGGTTGACTTTGGAAAGGCGCTAAAACAGGCCTATAGGTTCGCCTTTATATTATAATAGAAGAAGTATAATTAGATAGAAGTATATAGAATTAGCCAGATCGTCTGAAGCATGAACAGAATCGCCTTTGTTCCGAAGGCCTAGCGAGTTAAGCGAGTTCCTTTTTTTTTTCAAAGGCGGTCCTTTTCTTTCCCCGGACCGATGACTCGCTTGTTCAGTACTGCTAACTATTATAGGAGGATGCCGTCCCCCCGGGACTACCAGTAGCGGGGCTAAGTATAGTTGAATCTCGTGCAAGTTAGGTTGTGGTTGTATTGGCTGCAAGCGGAACGTAGGCGCTTTAGGTGTGTGTTGACCATGCACTCTCGCGTCGTCTAATGTCGTATGTATGATAGAGGTGGTGTGGTGATTGACTTCAATGCTAATGATTATCCCCAAGGTTCAACGAATGAATGAAGCTATGATCGTACCCGGATAGAGATGATGGTCTTCCTCTGATGTCTCCAAGCCGGCCATAATAGAATAGATAGGCGAAGCAGCCAATAGCAGTCTGTTCTCGCCTATCGATAGATAGCAGGTTGCTTCCAAGCTTAAACCATTTGAAACTGAATTGCTACTTTTTTCTTGTTATTGATAGAGAGTGGTATTCTCCGCCCCTGTCAAATAAAGTAGAGGGAGAGAACTGGAAGAGAGCAAAGGATTTACAAGTCTAATGGGAGAAGAATGGCTGACACGTTGACTGCCTTCGATACTATAAAATATAACCCAAGCGGTCTAACCCCCGGGGCGGACCCCAACCGAAAGGCGCTAGACGGACTAACGGCAAGCGAGATAAAGAAAGCAGCTGGTCCTATGTGTAAAACCTTGCCGCGGGAGAGTCTTTCTCCAATGAGAATAAAAAGAGTTTTTGGGCAAGACAAGAAAGGAACTCGCCCTTCGACACCAAGGGATAAGAGCTGATTGCTGGCGATGACTTGGTGAAGGGAATCTATGAAAGAAGGTTCTCGAACCGGGTTCCGACCGAATAGAGC